CCTATTTCCTTTCTGTTTGAAACCTTGGCGCAGGTCTAAACTACAATCCCCTCATAGAGATCCAATGACAAAGAAAAGGCAAAAAGATGATTTTTGTTTTTTAACAGTTTGGGGAATGGAAGCTGAACTGCCTTTTGGTTCTCCCCGAAAAAAACCTTCCTTTTTTGAACCCATTTTTAAAGAACTCGGAAAAAAAATTAGAAAATTGAAAAAGAATTGTTTTGGAGTTCTAAGAGTTTTAAAAGAAAAAACAAAATTTTTTCTAACGGTCGCAAAAGAAATAAAAGAATGGGTTATCAAAAGTGTTCTATTTATAAAAAGAATACTCTCAAAAATAAATCCAATTCAATTATTTGGATTGAGAGAAGTATATGAATCGAGTGAAACTAAAAAAGAAAAAGATTTTATAATCAGTAATAGTAATCGGATTATTCATGAATCGTCTATTCAATTTCGATCTATGGATTGGACAAACTATTCACTGATAGAAAAAAAAACGAAAGATCTGACTGATAGAACAAGCACAATCCGAAATCAAATAGAAAAAATTACAAAAGACAAGAAAAAGGAATTTCTAACTCCAGAGATAAATATTAGTCCTAACAAAAAAAGTCATAAGTCTAAAAGACTAGAATCCCCCCAAAAATTTTGGCAGATATTAAAAAGAAGAAATACTCGATTAATCCGTAAATCGCATTATTTTATAAAATTTTTCATTGAAAGAATATACATAGATATCCTTCTATGTATCATTAATATTCCCCAGATCAATGCACAACTTTTTCTTGAATCAACAAAAAAAACGATTGATAAATACATTTACAATAATGAAGCAAATCAAGAAAGAATTGATAAAACAAATCAAAATACAATTCACTTTATAAAGTCACTTTCTAATATTTCTAATATTAGTAATATTAATAAGAATTCACAGATTTTTTTTGATTTATCCTCCTTGTCACAAGCATATGTATTTTACAAATTATCACAAACCCAAGTTATTAACTTGTATAAGTTAAGATCTGTCATTCAATATCACGGAACATCTCTTTTTCTTAAGAATGAAATAAAGGATTATTTTGGAGCACAAGGACATTCCGAATTAAGACATAAGAAACTTCGGAATTCTGGAATGAATCAATGGAAAAACTGGTTAAGGGGTCATTATCAATACGATTTATCTCGGATTAGATGGTCTAGATTAGTACCGCAAAAATGGCGAAACAGAGTTAATCAACGTTGTATGGCTCAAAATAAAGATTTAAAAAAATGGGATTCATATGAAAAAGACCAGTTAATTCATTACGAAAAAGAAAATAATTATGAAGTAGACTCATTACAAAATAAAACAGAGAATTTTAAAAAACACTATAGATATAATCTTTTATCATATAAATCGGTTAATTATGAAGATAATAAGAACTCATATATTTATGGATTGCCATTACAAGTAAATAATAACCAAAAGATTTCTTATAATTATAACACACGTAAACACAAATTATTTGATATGATGGTAGGTATCCTTATTAAAAATTCTCTAGGAGAAGCTGATATTATGGATATGGAGAAAAGTCCGGATAGAAAATATTTTGATTCTAGAATTCTAAATTTTTGTCTTAGAAAGAAAGTCGATATTGAGTCCTGGATCGATATCGATACTGGTACCAATAGTAAAAAAACTAGGAATTATCAAATAATTGAAAAAATTGATAAGAAAGACCTTTTTTATCTCACAATTCATCAAGATCAAGAAATAAAATCATCCAATAAAAAAAGATTTGATTGGATGGGAATGAATGAAGAAATACTAAGTCGTCCCATATCGAATCTGGAATTTTGGTTCTTCTCAGAATTTGTGTTACTTTATAATGCATATAAAATAAAACCGTGGGTCATACCGATCAAATTACTTCTTTTAAATTTTACTGAAACTGAAAATGTTAGTGAAAATAAAAACATCAACGGAAAGCAAAAACAAAAAGGGGATCTTTTTATACCATCGAACGAAAAAAAATCTCTTGAATTAGAGAATCAAAATCAAGAAGAAAAAGAACCCACAATCCAAGGGGATATTGGAGCCGTTATCTCAAACCAAGAAAAGGGTGTTGAAGAAGATTATGTAGGATCAGACATAAAAAAACGTATAAAGAAAAAGAAATACAAAAGCAATATGGAAGCAGAACTCGATTTTTTCCTAAAAAGGCATTTGCGTTTTCAATTGAGATGGGAGGGTTCTTTAAATGAAAGAATACTCAATAATATCAAAGTATACTGTCTCCTGCTTAGACTGATAAATCCATCAGAAATTGCTATATCCTCTATTCAAAGGGGAGAAATGAGTTTGGGTATAATGCTGATCCATAAGGATTTAACTCTTACAGAATTGATGAAAAGGGGAATATTAATTATCGAACCAGTTCGTCTGTTTATAAAAAATGATGGACAATTTATTATGTATCAAACCATAAGTATTTCATTGGTTCATAAGAGTAAGCACCAAACTAATCAAAGATGCCGAGAAAAAGGATATGTTGATAAGAATCATTTTGATAAATCCATTGCAAGACATCAAAGGATAACTGGCAGTAGCGACAAAAATCATTATGATTTGCTTCTTGTTCCTGAAAATATTTTATCGACTAGACATCGTAGAGAATTGAGAATTCTAATTTGTTTCAATTCAATGAATAGGAATGATATAGATAGAAATCCAGTATTTTGCAATGTGAACAACATAAAAAGCTGTGGTCAATTTTTGGATGAAAGCAAACATCTTGATAGAGATCAAAATAAATTAATTAAATTAAAGTTCTTTCTTTGGCCCAATTATCGATTAGAAGATTTAGCTTGTATGAATCGCTATTGGTTTGATACCAATAATGGCAGTCGTTTCAGTACGGTAAGGATACATATGTATCCACAATTAAAAATTCGGTGATAGTTCATTTTTCCTATATATATCCTGTACCATATCTGGTATATGAAAGCAAACAGATGCACACATGCGTTGTCTTACATTCCATTCTGATACATGATACTAATTCAATGGCGTATCAATTAGATCTATAAATGAATCAAGAGAATCTTATTATTTTAGGTCTACTAAATTATTATCTTTTCCGAGTGCCATCCTTTTGTATCCCTATACGAATCAAATTGAAAGTTGAATTAATCGTTGATTAATTTTATTTGATAAAATTAGTAGTCCATAACGAAATTCGGTATACCAGATCAAAATGACGGGGATTTTTATTACTGATCGGTAAAATTCATATCTTTAAAAAAGAGGGGGAAAATTTTTTGTTTTATGATAAAAAATGCATTCATCTCGGTTATTTCGCAAGAAGAAAACAGGGGGTCTGTTGAATTTCAAGTATTCAGTTTCACCAATAAGATACGAAGACTGACTTCACATTTGGAATTACACAGAAAAGACTATTTATCTCAGAGAGGTCTACGGAAAATTCTGGGAAAACGTCAACGGCTACTGGCTTATTTGTCAAAGAAAAATAGAGTACGTTATAAAGAATTAATTAGTCACTTGGATATTCGAGAGCCAAAAACTCATTAATTTGCAGAGCTTTAATTATTAATTATTTGATTTATTAGATATTGAATTTGAATGAATTTCTTTTTGTTTTCAGCAATTCACGGAAGAATGAATCGGGGAAAAACCTATGAATGTACCAGCTACAAGAAAAGACCTCATGATAGTAAATATGGGTCCTCACCACCCATCAATGCATGGTGTTCTTCGACTCATCATTACTCTAGACGGTGAAGATGTTATTGACTGTGAACCAATATTGGGTTATTTACACAGAGGAATGGAAAAAATTGCGGAAAACCGAACAATTATACAATATCTTCCTTATGTAACACGTTGGGATTATTTAGCTACTATGTTCACAGAAGCAATAACCGTAAATGCACCAGAGCAGTTAGCAAATATTCAAGTACCTAAAAGAGCCAGCTATATCAGAGTAATTATGTTGGAGTTGAGTCGTATAGCTTCTCATTTGTTATGGCTTGGTCCTTTTATGGCAGATATTGGTGCACAAACCCCTTTCTTCTATATTTTCAGAGAAAGAGAATTAGTATATGATCTATTCGAAGCTGCCACCGGTATGAGAATGATGCATAATTATTTTCGTATCGGAGGAGTAGCTGCTGATCTACCTCATGGTTGGATAGATAAATGTTTGGATTTCTGCGATTATTTTTTAACAGGGGTTGCTGAATATCAAAAACTTATTACACGGAATCCTATTTTTTTAGAACGAGTTGAGGGAGTAGGCATTATTGGTGGGGAGGAAGCAATAAATTGGGGTTTATCAGGACCAATGTTACGAGCTTCCGGAATACAATGGGATCTTCGTAAAGTTGATCATTATGAGTGTTACGACGAATTTGATTGGGAAGTCCAATGGCAAAAAGAAGGAGATTCATTAGCTCGTTATTTAGTACGAATCAGTGAAATGACAGAATCTATAAAAATTATTCAACAGGCTCTGGAAGGAATTCCGGGAGGGCCCTATGAGAATTTAGAAATCCGATGCTTTGATAGAGTAAGGGATCCCGAATGGAATGATTTTGAATATCGATTCATTAGTAAAAAACCTTCTCCTACTTTTGAATTGTCGAAACAAGAACTTTATGTGAGAGTCGAAGCCCCAAAGGGAGAGTTGGGAATTTTTCTGATAGGAGATCAAAGTGTTTTTCCTTGGAGATGGAAAATTCGCCCGCCGGGTTTTATCAATTTGCAAATTCTTCCTCAGTTAGTTAAAAAAATGAAATTGGCTGATATTATGACGATACTGGGTAGTATAGATATCATTATGGGAGAAGTTGATCGTTGAAATGATAATGGATACAACAGAAGTACAAGATATCAATTCTTTTTCCAGATTAGAATCCTTAAAAGAGGTCTATGGGATCATATGGATGCTTATCCCTATTTTGACTCTTGTATTGGGAATCACCATAGGTGTACTAGT